GGTATTCAAGAGCAACTAGAACGTTTCCTACTTCAGGAGAAAGTATAAAAAACGAAACGGATTATTCTTAATTTTTGATTCTTTAGTCAATTTTACTCTTTAATTTTAATTAATTTTTTAAGAAATTCTAGAAATAGAAGTCTATAAGTCAAGTATATATAATAGAAAGAAGTATCTAACTAATATCTGTTTAATATTAAATCTTAAAGCATTCAGAATTTCTTTCTTATTCTATTTATTTCTTATCTTTTTTCGAAATAGATATTATATATAATATATAGAAATGGAAATAATAGATAAATATCAATATAGATAAATATCAATATAGATATATTTATATTGCGTCCAATAGGATTTGAACCTATACCAAAGGTTTAGAAGACCTATGTCCTATCCATTAGACAATGGACGCTTTTCGCTTTTTTTTACTTTCCAATTGTTAAAAAAAAAGAATGTGCAAAATCTTTTTAGCAATTGTGTATTGAAGTGAATTCAATACACAATTGCTATTAGACAATTCTAATATAACAAATTTTCTCTAATAAAAAAAAAGGGCAATTGTGAATTTAGAGCGGGTAGCGGGAATCGAACCCGCATCGTTAGCTTGGAAGGCTAAGGGTTTTAGTCGACGTCGATTGATCATTTTTATATTTTTAACGTCTCTAATTCAAAACCGAACATGAAACTTTGGTTTCATTCGGCTCCTTTATGATGGATGGAGAAATTCCCAAATAAAAAAAGACGGGAACGAAATAAAAATTCGACCCATAACATCTATGTGAGCTTTTTTCCGTCTGGGTACTTTCACAGAAAATTTTGCTTTCTAGATGATCCTTCTAGAAGATAGATCGGGCCAACTCGAACAATCTTTCTAGTTACTTCGTTCTTTATTTCTATTTAACGGAATCCTTAGGAAAAGTATTTGGTTTCTACCGAGCTAAAACAATATAATATGTCGATGTCTTTAGTAAACCAAAGTTCTCGTTTAATAGCTATTTTGCTTCAATTTTTCTATACCAAACAATGAATAGAACTGAAGATTTAGTTACGATTAGAAAGACACTTTTCTAGCTTTATCCATGGATCCTCTTGTTATACTTATTGAATTGTAAATAGTCATCCAATTCAAAAATTATGTTTCGGAATTTCATAATCCAAATTTACAATTGATTAGAGTCTTTGGATATAAATTACGAGAATCTATAATCTTCCTTGAATCTTTCATTGAAAGGGAAAGGACTAAATCCTTTTAAGAAATAAAATTTTTGATCGGAAGATTAATCAAACCGAGAGACCCTTTAACTATTAAAGGGATTAAAGGAACGAATCACACTTTTACCACTAAACTATACCCGCTACAATGCAATTATTGCATATAAATTAACCTTTTGTCGAACAAAGTAATCGGGGGTGTAATAAAAAAATCTGAAAAAATTTAGAAAAAACTAGAGTTGACTTAAGAAAATTAGTAAAAGCGAATTCAATTCCACTTTTTTTTTAATTTCAAATCTTTTTTTATCTAAAAATCCATCGGATGAGTCTTTTTAATTTTAACAAAAAAAGGCCCGGCTGGGGACTGACCAGGCCAGGCTATTAAAAAAAAATAAAAAAGATCTTTTACTTGTGTTTTGACGAGACAAAATAAAAAAAGGATTCTCTATTTCTATGATTATGGTTTTATTTATTTCTTTTTTGAGTTCGCGCCTTTTTTATCTAATCTTTAGCTAAATTTTTAATGTAACTAGAATTGCTGAGAAAGTTCTATAAAAACAGTTATATAATAGTAATATATATATTATATAATATATATTATATATATATTATATATATAATAGAGGATTTATATAATTTATATATAGGATATATATTATATATATATTATATATTTAAATATAGGATATATATATTTATATAATCAAATAATCAAAAAGAATATATATATATATAATAATATAATAAAATATAGAAAAAAATATAGAAAATGAAAAAAAAATATATATATATATAATATAAAGATAAAGAATATCTATAACAAAAAAAGAAAGCTTTTTAAGAATAAAGTGGAGAAGGTTCTTTTTCAAGCCTTTTTTTTTTTTAATGGAACCTAATTAAATATCCCTTTTCGATTAGGAGAGATGGCTGAGTGGACTAAAGCGTTGGATTGCTAATCCATTGTACGAGTTAATCGTACCGAGGGTTCGAATCCCTCTCTTTCCCCTTCTCCTTTTGATGGTGTGTAATAGATAAAATCCTAATAAAATTCGAGCATTTCCACGAATTAAATAAAGCAATAAAAAAACTTTCTTTTTTATTCTTCACGTCCCGGATTACGTCCTGGATCATTAGATAGGAATCCAAATATGAAGAGAGAAACAAAGAATATAACTACAGTGTATACAAAAAGTTTGAGAGTAAGCATTACACAATCTCCAAGATCTTACTAAAAAAAAAGAGAATAGATTCTCTATTTTTATATCAAATATCTAATTTTGATACCAATAAAAAAAAAGGTTTCAGAAAGTTATTTGTAATTAAGATAATAGTCGAATCTTTCATATTCAAACAGATTTGCATACCAACATCTAGATATTTTTTTGGTGAACTTGAATCTAATTAGGTTCTTTCATTTAGGGAAAAGAGGATAAAATTTAGGAAATAGAAATGATCCAGATTTAGTATGGCTACCAAAAAAATTAAATGTTTGAATTGAGAGTTCGTTCATACGTCAAGATTTTTTGGATCTTTTGAATTGTTGGAAAAATCAAAATCGTGAATTTGTTTAAGACAGTATTAAGAATTTTATCGAAAACTTACAGCGGCTTGCCAAACAAAGGCTAAGAGAAGAAAGAAAAGAGGTATTACGGGCATAACATCTACGATTGGATTCAAAAAGGCGTAGGCCTCTGGCAATTTGGCGACTAAAAAAGTGCTTGAAAAAAGGGTAGAATTAAAAAAAATACAGATCAAATTAAATATATTAAGCATAACAAAAATTGGTGTTCTTGTGGATAATTTAATTTTGATTGAGTTTTTAATATATTTTTTATATAAGGAAAAAATAAAGAAAGATAGTCTAAAAAGACTTTGTTGAACTTACTCAATCAAAAATCCTTTTATTCTCTTATGAGAATGAAAGAAATAATATTTTCATACAATATCTTAATTGAATTCTATGTAATGATCAATAAAGTAAGTTTTATTTGCTATCTACACGTGTTAAAACTTTAGCACCAATGTAATCTATATTTCATTTTGAATTGACGAACAACCAATAGGAATATTACTCTTTTAGTAGTCTTGAATAAAAAGCGAAATGGGGCGTAGCCAAGCGGTAAGGCAACGGGTTTTGGTCCCGCTATTCGGAGGTTCGAATCCTTCCGTCCCAGAGTACAGTCATTACAGAATCAATCTTCTATTGCCTTTGTACACCATCTTTCTCTTTCTGTTTAAAAATCCAAATTTTTTAAGAATAAAATATTGAAATGAAAAGAAGAATAAACTTAATTTTTCATTATTTGAACCGAATTCAAAAAAAATCTATTTGCTTTTTTAATTTGTGTGATGCGGGTAAGTAAGGTAGAACCGCAGATTCTAAGAGTTTTAATAAAAAAATCTATATTTATTTATTTATATATAAATATAGATTTCTATTCAAACTAATATGGAATTCATTTTCATTCTGACCGAACCTTTACGCGTAAATAAACTATTCCATTCATAGAGAAAGAAAAGGTATAGATTATTATATACTGACTGAACTATGACTATTCATGATTCCATCATTGAATCAATTACACAAACTAGAGGAATGTTATGGTAAAACTTCGTTTAAAACGATGTGGTAGAAAGCAACGTACGACTTGAATTGAAGGACATTATCTGCTGTGGATTTTTTCATCCGCCACTTTTATTTTTATATAGGAATATAGGTGCTCTTGGCTCGACATTTTGTATTCTATTTTACAAGAGTCCTACACTTTTTTGTAATATAAAAAAGAGTACAGGATGGAGCTCGAGGAGAATAGAAAGTTTTTAGTCCTTTCGCAGGAGTAAGGATCTAGGGTTAGTGCGAATTAATAAGTTGGAACAACTTCGTAAGTCTTTTTATATTGAAAAAAGTCCTTTCAAGCAATTTTACAATGGAAAAGGAAATTTTCTTAAAATTGTAAAATTCTTTGAATCAAAAGTCTATCATGCGTGAATCAAGCGTTTGTATGATTCTTTGTATAGAAAGAACAGAAATCATAAACAAAATAAGGGGCTTGTTGCTGCCCTTTTTTAATAAAACGATTCAAGATCACCGAAGTCATGTCTAAACCTAAAGATTCAAAGTAAGGATAAAGAATCTTGAAAAAAGGAAATCCTGTTTTCAATTGTTTGAAAAACTAGATCAAACTGAAGAATCAAAATTGATTCTAAAATTTGCAATGAGACAAACAAAAAAAGGGCTAGAGACTACTCAATAAAAAAAGTACTTAAGGATTCTCCGGTGAGATATTTGAGAGTTGTTTAACTTGAGTTACGAGAGTACGAATGTTATGAATGCTTTTTATGGAAAAAATATTTAGGGTTTTAATACTGGCTAATTGATTTAATGTTTTTATTTCTCTATTTAATATTTGAATTTACTATTTGAATTTTTTTTCTCGAGCCGTACGAGGCCAAAACCTCTTATACGTTTCTAGGGGGGGTATTATTCATATACATCTATCCCAACGAGCCGTTTATCGAATCCTTGCAATTGATGTTCGATACCGAAGAGAAGGAAGAGATCTTAGTAAGGTGGGTTTTTATGATCCCATAACTAATCAAACTTTTTTAAACCTTTCTGCTATTCTCGATTTTCTTAAAAAAGGAGCTCAACCAACAAGAACAGCTCATGATATTTCAAAGAAGGCTGGGATTTTTACGGAATGAAGTCTTACTAAAACGAAATTAAATTAATGAAATATAAAAAAGAGGATGTGAAAGACTCGTATATAACGTGATATAAAATTTTA